CATTCAATGTGTATTCCTGAATAATCTAATTTTTCAATTATTCAACCATTTCATTTTACCAAGCTCAACGTTAACCAGATTAGTCAACATTTATACGTTTCGATGCAACAACAAGATGTTATTTGTAACAAGTAGTTTTGTTGGTTGGTTAATTGGTCACATTTTATTCATGAAATGGGTTGGATTGGTCTTATTCTGGATACGGCAAAATCATTCTATTCGATCTAATAAGTACCTTGTGTCCGAATTGAGAAATTCTATGGCTCGAATCTTTAGTATTCTCTTTTTTATCACCTGTGTCTACTATTTAGGCAGAATGCCGTCGCCTATTGTCACTAAGAAACTGAAAGAAACAGAAGAAAAGGGAGAAAGTGAGGAAGAAAGCGATGTAGAAACAACTTCCGATTCCGAAATGAAGGAGACTAAACAGGAACAAGGGGGATCCACCGAAGAAGACCCTTCCCTTTGTTCGGAAGAAAAGGAGGATCCGGACAAAATAGATGAAACGGAAGAGATCCGGGTGAATGGAAAGGAAAAAACAAAAGATGAATTTCGCTTTAAAGAGACATCCTATAAGGATAGCCCAGTTGACGAAGATTCTTATCTTGAAGGGTCTCAAGATAATTTGGGATTGGGAAGACTTAAAGAAGAAAAAAAAGAAAAGACCCATTTCCGGTTTGAAAAACCTCTTATGACTTTTTTTTTCGATTATAAACGATGGAATCGTCCATTTAGATATATAAAAAATGATCGATTTGAAAATGCTGTACGAAATGAAATGTCACAATATTTTTTTTATACATGTCCAAGTGATGGAAAAGAAAAAATATCTTTTACATATCCACCTAGTTTATCAACTTTTTTGGAAATGATAGAACGAAAAATTTCTTTGTACACAACAAAAAAACTATGCCATGAAGACTTATATAATTTTTGGGTTTATACAAATGAACAAAAAAAGTACAACTTTAAAAATGAATTGATAAGTAGAATAAAAGTTTTAGAAGAAGAAAAGGGATCTCTTCTTCTAGATATGCTCGAAAAAAGGACTAGACTATACAATGATGAGAATGAAAAAGAATGTCTGTCTAAAACGTATGATCCTTTTTTTAATGGACCATATCGTGGAACAATAAAAAAGTTCTATTCACGTGCAAATATAAATTATTTAATGACTTCTAGAAAAGATTCCATAGAACTTTTTTGGATAAATAAGATTCATGGTCTACTTCCTCATTATTCCCAAGAAATTGAAAATAAAAATAATCCCTTTGATAGGGAATCATTATCTAATTATATTGGTAATTCCTTAACTTCAATCGGTGAATTATCCTTTGAGTCTGAACCTGGTTTTAATTTGAAAAAATTATCTTTATTGGCAGAACAAAAAAGAATTGATTCAGATGGAATAGAAGAAATAAGCAAAAAGGTTTCTCGATGGTCATACAAATTGGCCGATGATTTTGATTTTGTTGAAGAGCAGGAGGAAGAAAATGAGGAAGAATCGACAGAAGATCATGAAATTCGTTCAAGAAAAGCCAAACGCGTAGTAATTTATACTGATAACGATCAGAATACCAATTCTGTTACTAATACTAATACTACTAGTAATAGTGATGAAGCAGAAGAAGTGGCTTTGATACGTTACTCACAACAATCAGATTTTCGTCGGGATATAATCAACGGATCCATGCGTGCTCAAAGACGCAAAACAGTTATTTGGGAAATGTTTCAAGCAAATGTACATTCCCCGCTTTTTTTGGATCGAATAGATAAAACATTTTTTTTTAATTCTTTTGATATTTCTGAAATGATAAATATAACTTTTAGGAATGGGGTCGGTAGAGAATCGGAATTGCAAATTTCCGATTTTGATTTTGATCAAGAAGGGACAAAAGAAAAGGATAAAAAAGAGGAAAATGATCGAATAACAATATCCGAAACTTGGGATACCATTATATTTGCTCAAGCAATAAGAGGTTCGATGTTAGTAACACAATCTTTTCTTAGAAAATATATTGTATTACCTTCATTGATAATAGCTAAAAATATTGGCCGTATGTTATTTTTCCAATTCCCCGAGTGGTATGAAGATTTGAAGGAATGGAATCGAGAAATGCACGTTAAGTGCACCTATAATGGTGTTCAATTATCAGAAACAGAATTTCCAAAAGATTGGTTAACAGACGGGATTCAGATAAAGATTCTATTTCCTTTTTGTCTGAAACCTTGGCGAAGGCGAAGATGGAAGGTACGATCTCATCATATGGATTCAATGAAAAAAGAAGTAAAAAAAGACAATTTTTGTTTTTTAACAGTATGGGGAATGGAAGCGGAACTTCCCTTTGGTTCTCCCCGAAAACGACCTTCTTTTTTTGAACCTATTTTTAAAGAACTCCAAAGACAAATTAGAAAGGTAAAAAAGAAATTTTTTCTCGTTCTAAGAGTCTTAAAAGAAAGAGGAAAACGGTTTATACAAATTTCAAAAGAAAAAAAAGGATGGATCAAAAGAATTCTCGTTATAAAACGAATAATGAAAGAACTTGAAAAAGTAAATCCAATTTTATTATTTGAATTGAAGAAGGTGAAAGTATATGAACCAAATAAAAATGGAAAAGATTCCAAAATTAATAATAAAACTAATCATGAATCGACCGTACCAATTCGATCTATGAATTGGACAAATTATTCATTCATAGAAAAAAAAATGAAAGATATTTCTGATAGGATGATCACAACCAGGAATCAAATAGAACAAATCACAAAAGACAATAAAAGAATAGTTTTAACTTTTGATGATAAAAGAAAAAGATCAGAATTACAGAAATATAGTTGGCAGATATTAAAAAGAAAGAATATTCGATTAATACGTAAATCACATTATTTTATGAAATCTTTCATTGAAAAAATATACATGGATATCTTGCTATGTACCATAAAAATTCCAAGAATCAATACACAACCTTTTTTTGAATCAACAAAAAAAATTATAAATAAATCCACTTATAACGATGAAACAAATCAAGAAGGATTTGATGAAAAAAATAAAAATACAATGAACTTTATTTCGACTCTAAAAAAGTCGTTTTCAAATACTAATATTAGTAATAATAATTTAAATAATTATAGTGACTTATCTTGCTTGTCCCAAGCATATGTATTTTACAAATTATCACACACCCAATTACTTAACAAGTATCACTTGAGATCCATATTTAAAGATTACAAAACCCATCAATATCTTAGAGAGAAAATCAAGGATTATTTCATAACACGAGGAATATTTGATTACAAATCAAGGCATAATAAAATTCAAAAGTCTGGAATGACTGAATGGAAAAACTGGTTAAAGGGTTTTTATCAATACAATTTTTCCCAGATCAAATGGTCTCAATTACTACCGAAAAAATGGCGAAATAGAGTAAATCAACTTCGTATGATTAAAAATAAAGACTCAATTAAATTGAATTCATATAAAAACGAAAAAGACCAATTAAGTCATTACGTAAAAGAAGATTATTCTGCAATGGATTCATTGACAAATCAAAAAGAAAAATTTGTTAAAAAAGACTACAGATATGATTTTTTATCACATAAATATATGAATTGTGAATATATGAATTATGGGGATAAGAAAAACTCATATATTTTTGGATCAACGTTAGAAGTAAACGAGAACCGGGGGATTCCGTATCCATATAATTTCAATACACTGAAACCCGACTCATTTTATGTATTGGTCAGTACAGCTATTAGTGATTATGTAGAGGAAAAATATCTTATTGATACGAATAAAAATCTGGATAGAAAATATTTTGATTGTAAAATTCTCCATTTTTGTCTTAGAAAAAATATTGATATTGAGACTTGGACTAATGCGCATATTGGTATCAAGATTAATCAAAATACTAAAAGTAAAACTAATAAGTATAAAAAAAAAATGAAAAAAAAAGATATTTTGATTAATCACGAAATCCACTCATCAAAAAAAAAAAAAAACTTTTTTGATTGGATGGGAATGAATCAAGAAAGGTTATATAGTAATCGTACCATATCAAAACTCAAATCTTGGTTCTTCCCAGAATTTGTGCTACTTTTTGATACATATAAAATTCAACCCTGGATTATACCAATCCAATTTATTCTTTTAGATTTTCATAGAAATGAAAATATTAGTCAATATAAAAACATCAACGTAAATAAAAAAAAAAAAACCTCCTATATTATCGAATCAAAAAGAATATCTTGATTTAGAAAATTCCAATCAAGAAAAAAATGAACAACAGTGCCAAAAAGATCTTGGATCAGATCTACGAAAACAAAAAAAAAAAAAAAGATGTTGAAGAGGATTACGCGGGATCAGACACTAAAAAACGTAGAAAGAAAAAAAAATCCAAGAGCAAGAAGGAAGCAGAACTAGATTTATTCCTGAAAAAATATTTACTTTTTCAATTAAGATGGGATGACCCCTTGAGTCAAAGAATGATCAATAATATTAAGGTATATTGTCTCCTACTTAGATTGACAAATCTAAAGGAAATTGCTATATCCTCGATTCAAAGAGGAGAGATGCGTCTGGATGTAATGCTGATTCAGAAGGATCTTGCTCTTACAGAATTGATAAAAAGAGGAATTTTAATTATCGAACCAATTCGTTTATCTATAAAAAGGGAGGGGCAATTTATTATCTATCAAACCATAAGTATTTCATTAGTTAATAAGAGTAAAGACTCATTTCAAACTAATAAAAAATTAAAAAAAAAAAGATATGTTGATAAGAAGAATTTCGATAAATCCATTGCACAGCATAACGATATGCTTGTGAATGGAGAAAAAAAAAATCATTATGATTTCGTTGTTCCCGAACATATTCTATCTCATAGGCGTCGTAGAGAATTGAGAATTCTAATTTGTTTAAATTTATGGAATTGGAATGGTATGGATAAAAATTCACTATTTTGCAACGAAAACAAGATAATAAACTGTGGACAATTTTTGAATGAGGACAAGCATCTTAATAGAGATGCAAACAACTTTATTAAATTCAAATTGTTTCTTTGGCCCAATTACCGATTAGAGGATTTAGCTTGTATGAATCGTTACTGGTTTGATACCCATAATGGCAGTCGGTTTAGTATGTCAAGGATACATATGTATCCACAATTCAGAATTAGTTAATAATAGATTTCCTATATATTGCATACTATATCCGATCTATGGCGAAAGATGTACGTACGATACATTATGTTACATTTTAGTACATCCTTTTTTAACATATGATACTGATTTAATACCATATCAATTCAATTATCAATTGGATCTAGAAATAATAAATTAGTAGAATTTTTTTAGATACAAAAAAATCACTCTCTTTCGTGAATAAAAAAAAGGAATAGTAATATATGAAATATGAATAAATCTAAACTTTGACTTTTTTTTATACCAGATTAAAATAACTGACATAATCATAACATAATATAATAAGAATTATTATTTTTCCTGATCGGTAAAATCCATAAAAAGGAAAAAGATAGAAGAATTTTTTTATGGTCAAAAATTCATTCATTTCAGTTATTCCACAAGAAGAAAAAGAAGAAAACAAAGGGTCTGTTGAATTTCAAGTATTCAGTTTCACCAATAAAATCCGGAGACTCACCTCGCATTTGGAATTGCACAAAAAAGATTTTTTATCTCAAAGAGGTTTACGAAAAATTCTGGGAAAACGTCAACAGCTGTTGGCCTATTTGTCAAAGAAAAATGGAGTACGTTATAAGAAATTAATTAGTCAGTTGGATATTCGGGAGCCAAAAACTCGTTAATTTGAAGATTCGTTTGAATTTTTTGTTTTTAGTTATTAGATTTTTAATTTTGATAAACCTCATTTTGAGAAATTCATGGAATAATGAATTAGGGAAGAAAAGATATGACTGTACCGGCTACAAGAAAGGATCTCATGATAGTCAATATGGGCCCTCATCACCCATCGATGCATGGTGTTCTTAGACTAATCGTTACTCTCGATGGTGAAGATGTTATTGACTGTGAACCCGTATTGGGCTATTTACATAGAGGAATGGAAAAAATAGCGGAAAACCGAACAATTATACAATATCTTCCTTATGTAACACGTTGGGATTATTTAGCTACTATGTTCACAGAAGCAATAACAGTAAATGCACCAGAACAATTGGGAAATGTTCAAGTACCTCAAAGGGCCAGCTATATCAGAATAATTATGCTAGAGCTGAGTCGTGTAGCTTCTCATTTGTTATGGCTTGGGCCTTTTATGGCGGATATCGGTGCGCAGACTCCCTTTTTCTATATTTTCAGAGAGAGAGAATTGCTATATGATCTATTCGAAGCTGCGACAGGTATGCGAATGATGCATAATTATTTCCGCATCGGAGGAGTAGCTGCTGATCTACCTCATGGCTGGATAGATAAATGTTTGGATTTCTGCGATTATTTTTTAACGAGTGTTGTTGAATATGAAAAACTTATTACGCGGAATCCAATTTTTTTGGAACGAGTTGAAGGAGTGGGCATTATTGGTGGAGAAGAGGCAATAAATTGGGGCTTATCAGGACCAATGTTACGAGCTTCTGGGATCCAATGGGATCTTCGTAAAGTTGATCGTTATGAATGTTACAATGAATTCGATTGGGAAGTCCAATGGCAAAAAGAAGGGGATTCATTAGCTCGTTATTTAGTACGAATTGGTGAAATGAGGGAATCCATAAAAATTATTCAACAGGCTCTAGAAGGAATTCCCGGAGGACCCTATGAAAATTTAGAAATTCGGCGCTTAGATAGAGCAAAGAATTCCGAATGGAATGATTTTGAATATAGATTCATTAGTAAAAAACCTTCGCCTAATTTTGAATTGTCGAAACAAGAACTTTATGTAAGAGTAGAAGCCCCAAAAGGGGAATTAGGAATTTATTTGATAGGAGATAATAGTGTTTTCCCCTGGAGATGGAAAATTCGTGCGCCCGGTTTCATCAATTTGCAAATTCTTCCTCAGCTAATTAAAAGAATGAAATTGGCTGATATCATGACAATACTAGGTAGTATAGATATCATTATGGGGGAAGTTGATCGTTGAAATGATAATTGGCACAACAGAAGTACAAACTATCAATTCTTTTTATAAATCAGAATCCATAAAAGAAGTCTATGGACTCATCTGGCTATTTGTCCCTGCTTTGACCCTTATATTAGGAATCACAATAGGGGTACTAGTAATTGTATGGTTAGAAAGAGAAATATCTGCAGCGATCCAACAACGTATTGGACCTGAGTATGCTGGCCCGTTGGGAATTCTTCAAGCTCTAGCAGACGGGACTAAATTACTTTTTAAAGAGGACCTCCTCCCATCCAGGGGAGATATTCGTTTGTTTAGTATCGGACCGTCTATAGCGGTCATATCAATTCTATTAAGTTATTTAGTAATTCCTTTTGGGTATCGGCTTGTTTTAGCTGATCTCAGTATAGGTGTTTTTTTATGGATCTCCATTTCAAGTATTGCTCCAATTGGGCTTCTTATATCAGGATATGTATCGAATAATAAATATTCCTTTTCAGGTGGCCTACGAGCTGCTGCTCAATCTATTAGTTATGAAATACCATTAACTCTATGTGTGTTATCAATATCTCTACGTGTGATTCGTTAGAACATAAACTTTGACCTCTCTTCAAAATGAAATAAAGGAAAGAGGAATGAATGTATTGGATAGATAGAGATATTTTCATTTTTTGATTCATCATTCATTCAGGTCAATAAGTTAAACCAGATAGTTAGATGAGTGAAACAAAACAGCTTATCAATGTGTAGTAAAAAGATAAAATCTCATTCCCTATATACAAGAATAAAGTGGAAGTAAACATAAGCAGTATAAACTCTTTATCCCAAATCCCAAGATTGAGATTCTTTGATTAGTCATCATATCTTGAAGCGGGTGCAAAAGATCAACTGTATGGGGTTTCTACTACTGTCTTGTATGTATTACCATACTGGGGATCAATCAAAAATCAGTGGACGGTTAGGAACACCAAGGTACACAAAAGATTAGTAATAGAGATAATGTTAATGTAAGGTATCAAAAAAGAGGTATTTCCACATAAAACGAATCATAACATAATAGGGGCTTTAAGTTGGTAGAAACAATCAAGCAGTACTTCCCCACGATTCCGATCTAGAGTATGCTCCTAGCCACTGATTAAAGAAATAACTATCAAGAACGAATTAATCCTTTATTCTCTGGAGTACCAGTACCTCTTTTGAGAAAGAAGAACAGGAACAAAAGAAATAGAATGCAATAATATATTATTTATTTTTTCTTACATCTATACCCATATAATATATATATGAATTTCTTATTCTTTATGATTCATTTACAGAGTGTCTAATTCTTTCTATCTGTTGATATAACGAGTATTTTATTGAAAGATTAAGTTATTACCGAAAATTTAATTATAAGGGATAAGATCAATTCGGAAGCGCCTTTTTTTCTAGCAGACAGAATTACATTGGTCTAATTTTTGAGACTTTCTAAGGTATTTTTATTCCATCCACCCTCCGAAGATACCTATAATACCGAACCAGTCCTTACATTTATTTGTACGTGGCCATAGAGGAGCCGTATGAAGCTGAGGTTTCATGTACGGTTTTGGAATAGCGGTGGGAACAGGGATGTTATTATCGACTATTATTATCGAACAGTTCAAGTACAGTTGATATAGTTGAGGCGCAGTCAAAATATGGTTTTTGGGGATGGAATATGTGGCGTCAACCTATAGGGTTTATAGTTTTTCTAATTTCTTCTTTAGCAGAATGTGAGAGATTACCTTTTGATTTACCAGAAGCGGAGGAGGAATTAGTAGCAGGTTATCAAACCGAATATTCCGGTATCAAATACGGTTTATTTTACATTGCTTCTTACCTCAATCTTTTAGTTTCTTCATTATTTGTAACAGTTCTTTATTTAGGTGGGTGGAATTTATCTATTCCATACATATCCGTTCCTGAAGTTTTCGGAATAAATCAAATTGCTAGAGTCTTTGGAATGACAATTGGTATCTTTATTACATTAGCTAAAGCTTATCTGTTTCTCTTCATATCTATCACAACAAGATGGACTTTACCCAGGATGAGAATGGACCAGCTATTAAATCTTGGGTGGAAATTTCTTTTACCTATTTCTATAGGTAATCTATTATTGACAACCTCTTCCCAACTTGTTTCACTATAAATAACACAATACGATAACGATATTCTAGACTCATAACCTCTCTTAAACAAGAGAAAGAAACATCAACTTATTCGTGGATATCTACAATATGTTTCCTATGGTGACTGGGTTGATGAATTATGGTCAACAAACAATACGAGCCGCAAGGTATATTGGTCAAAGTTTCATAATTACCTTATCCCACACAAATCGTTTACCTGTAACTATTCAGTATCCTTATGAAAAATCGATCACATCAGAACGTTTCCGTGGTCGAATACATTTTGAATTTGATAAATGTATTGCTTGTGAAGTATGTGTTCGTGTATGCCCAATAGATCTGCCTGTTGTTGACTGGAGATTTGAAAGAGATATTAAAAAGAAACAATTGCTTAACTATAGTATTGATTTTGGTGTCTGTATATTTTGTGGTAACTGTGTCGAATATTGTCCCACAAACTGTTTATCAATGACTGAAGAATATGAACTTTCTACTTATGATCGTCACGAATTGAATTATAATCAAATTGCTTTGGGTCGGTTACCAATGTCAGTAATTGGAGACTACACAATTCAAACAGTTATGAATTCGACTCAAATCAAAATAGACAAGGGGAGATACCTTGATTCAAGAACAATTACCAATTAGTAAGATTTTATTTTGATAGAAAGGATCCAAATTTATTTTTTTTGTTTGTTAATCAATGTAACTAAAAGTAATAACCAATAACTGTTGATTATTGAGAATCCGCGGTTTATTTAAACTTAGAATATATTTTTCGTGAGGATTTCAAAATATAAAATTCCAACTCCTCTTTTCTTCCAAATAAACTAAAAATGAAAAAGTGGAGTTGGTCCAATAACTTTATCCATATTTAGATTAATCTATACTACATTAAGATTGAATTTAGGAACGTATCATAGACAAGAAAAAAATAGGGTAATTTTTCCTTCCTGGACTATTCAGTAAGGTCATGAAATCTTTCGATTTATCTCTTATTTCATACATAATGGATTTACCTGGATCAATACATGATATTCTTGTAGTATTTTTGGGATCAGTTCTTATATTGGGGGGCCTGGGAGTAGTATTATTTACCAATCCAATTTATTCTGCCTTTTCATTGGGATTGGTTCTTGTTTGTATATCCTTATTCTATATTCTATCGAATTCTTATTTTGTAGCTGCTGCACAACTTCTTATTTATGTAGGAGCCATAAATGTCTTAATCATATTTGCTGTAATGTTCATGAATGGTTCAGAATATTCTAACGATTCCCGCCTTTGGACCCTTGGAGATGGGGTTACTTCACTGGTTTGTACAAGTATTCTTTTTTCATTAGTTACTACTATCCCAGATACGTCATGGTATGGAATTCTTTGGACTACAAGATCAAACCAGATTTTAGAACAGGACCTAATAAGTAATGTTCAACAAATTGGGATTCATTTATCAACAGATTTTTATCTTCCATTTGAACTCATTTCTATAATTCTTTTAGTTTCTTTAATAGGTGCAATTACTATGGCTCGTCAATAATAAATACTTAGAATTCAAAAAATTTTTAGAATGAGAAATTTGAAATAAAATAAAAAGTGGAAAGGTTTAAACTTTTTAGTTAAATCTATTGCCAATACCTTACTTTTGTTCTGTAATGTTCTATTCTAGTCAATCAAATCAGTTGAATTGTTATTCATATCATATTGAAATGAATCAAAATTGATGAGGAGTTAGTTAATGATGTTTGAGCATGTACTTTTTTTGAGTGTCTATTTGTTTTCTATCGGTATCTACGGATTAATCACAAGTCGAAACATGGTTAGAGCACTTATGTGTCTTGAGCTTATACTAAATTCAGTTAATGTTAATCTCGTAACATTTTCTGAATTATTTGATAGTCGCCAATTAAAAGGAGACATTTTCTCAATCTTTGTTATAGCTATTGCAGCTGCTGAAGCAGCTATTGGGCTAGCTATTCTTTCGTCGATCCATCATAACAGAAAATCAACTCGTATCAATCAATCAAATTTGTTGAATAATTAAATTAGTCGTAATCATTCATTTTCATTAATATAAATAATATAATTCTATATAAAAATAAAATTCTAGAATTTGTATTTATTAATATTAAATTTAATATTAAATTAATTTTATTTTAATTCTATTAATTTGTTATGTTAGATTTATTAGAATTAAAATAAAATTTGGATATTGTTAATATTAGATATTGATTGTATTGTTTGTTGACCAATTTGAATTCGGATGTGCGACTTGTATTGTATGACTGTGGTTGTTGAAACAAAAATCAAAGGCTCTTGGCACTTTCTCATGAACAGATTGAGAAATATATTGATTCTAAAAAAAAAAATTGAAAAATCATTGATTCGTCTGGTGTCTACAATATAAACCTATAATTCATTTACTACTGATTTTACCATTTTTACCATACCAGATTGAAAATTTTTTATGTTGAAAACAGGAATTTATAGATTCAATGTCACATTCAGTAAAAATTTATGATACATGTATAGGGTGTACTCAATGTGTACGCGCCTGCCCCACAGATGTATTGGAAATGATACCTTGGGACGGATGTAAAGCCAAGCAAATTGCTTCCGCGCCAAGAACCGAGGATTGTGTAGGTTGTAAGAGATGTGAATCCGCTTGCCCAACAGACTTTTTGAGTGTCCGTGTTTATTTATGGCATGAAACAACCCGCAGCATGGGTCTATCTTATTGATTGATACGTTACAAAAACTCCACTTGAATCATTTGATTCCTCTTTACCGACAAAAAAAAGCCCGTACTCAATAAAATATATTATTCCGAGCACGGGCTTTTCTGGTCAAAGCGTATCTTGTCTTTATCACGAGTTATTTTCCTTGGTTAACAATACTTGTTGTTTTGCCGATATTCGCGGGTTCTTCCATTTTTTTTCTTCCTCATAGGGGTAATAAGGTGTTTAGATGGTATACTATATGTATATGCTTATTAGAACTCCTTCTAACGACCTATGCATTCTGTTATCATTTCCAATTGGACGATTCATTAATCCAATTGGAAGAAGATTTGAAATGGATAAATATTTTTGATTTTCACTGGAGATTGGGAATCGATGGACTTTCCGCGGGACCTATTTTACTGACAGGATTTATCACTACTTTAGCGACTTTAGCAGCTTGGCCAGTTACTCGAAATTCGCGATTATTCTATTTCTTTATGTTAGCAATGTACAGTGGGCAAATAGGATCATTTTCTTCTCGAGACCTTTTACTTTTTTTTATCATGTGGGAGTTAGAATTAATTCCTGTTTACTTACTTTTATCCATGTGGGGGGGGAAAAAGCGCCTGTACTCGGCTACAAAGTTTATTTTGTATACTGCGGGGGGTTCTATTTTTCTATTAATAGGAATTCTAGGTATGGGTTTATATGGTTCCAATGAACCAACATTAGATTTTGAAAGACTAGCTAATCAATCATATCCTATGGCATTGGAAATAATATTCTATTTTGGCTTCCTTATTGTTTATGCTGTCAAATCGCCGATCATACCCCTACATACATGGTTACCGGATACCCATGGAGAAGCACATTACAGTACATGTATGCTTCTTGCCGGAATTTTATTAAAAATGGGAGCATACGGATTGATTCGGATCAATATGGAATTATTACCCCACGCTCATTCCATATTTTCTCCGTGGTTGGTGATAGTGGGAACAATACAAATAATCTATGCAGCTTCAACCTCTTTTGGTCAACGCAATTTAAAAAAGAGAATAGCCTATTCCTCTGTATCTCACATGGGTTTCACAATTATAGGAATTGGCTCTATAACCAACATGGGACTAAATGGAGCCATTTTACAAATACTTTCTCATGGATTTATTGGTGCTGCACTTTTTTTCTTGGCGGGAACCTGTTGTGATAGAATACGTCTTGTTTATCTCGACGAAATGGGGGGGATAGCTGTCCCAATGCCAAAAATATTTACCATGTTTAGTAGCTTCTCGATGGCCTCTCTTGCATTGCCAGGAATGAGTGGTTTTGTTGCAGAATTAGTAGTCTTTTTTGGAATAATTACCAGCTCAAAATATCTTTTAATGCCAAAAGTACTAATTACTTTTGTAATGGCAATTGGAATGATATTAACTCCTATTTATTTATTATCTATGTTACGTCAGATTTTCTACGGATACAAGTTATTCAATGTTCCAAACTCTAATTTTGTGGATTTTGGACCACGAGAACTTTTTGTTTCGATCTGTCTCTTTTTACCCGTTATAGGGATTGGTATTTATCCTGATTTCGTGCTTTTACTATCAGTTGACAAGGTACAAGCTATTCTATCTAATTATTTTGATAGATAGTTTTTATTAATGAGACGAAACGGAAAGTTTTATAATTCTATAAAATCCAGTGAATTAGAGTTGTAATGAGATGTATCTCGAGTTTTTGCGAACCATTTGACTCAAGGAATCAAATGGTTTGCAAAAACTCTCGTTATATATGAAACGATGTTCTTATGTTATGTATCCTTCAGCCAGTTTATTCAATTAGATGTTAATGTGAATGAACCATAACTATGTAGACCTATTCCTAATAGATTGATCCCAAAATAACATATCCAAATTATAAGAAATCCTATAGAAGCCACAAGTGCCGAATTCGTCTCTTGTAAACTTTGATTTGTTCTAGTATGTAAATAAATCGCGAATATGATCCAAGTAATAAATGCCCAAGTTTCCTTAGGGTCCCAATTCCAATAAGATCCCCAAGCCTCATTAGCCCATACTGCTCCAGAAAGAATGCCTATGGTTAAAAGGGTAAATCCTAAACTAATGACACGATAACTCCAATAATCTAAACGCTGAGTCAATTGATATTTGTAATAATTTCGAAATGAAAGAAAAGAAGTGTTTTTAAAAACACTTCTTTTTTCATTCAAGTCTTCGACTTCGCCAAAGGAAAATGATGTAATTACTAAATTATTGCTTTTAAAAAAAATATCGATGTTTTTTCGAAATGTAATAACTAAAAGAGCGACTGATAATAATGATCCACATAAAAGAGCTGCATAGCTCAATAACATCATACTTACGTGCATCATTAACCACTGAGATTGTAGAGCAGGTACTAATATTGCAGATTGATGCATTTCGGTTGAAAGACCCGATGTGGCGAAACCTTGGGTCAAAATAGAACTTGGTGCGGTTATTACGCTTAAATCATTTTTATGATTTCGTATCTTAGGAATCATATGAATAATGGAGAAACTCCATGACAGGAAGATTAATGACTCATATAAATTACTTAATGGGAAATGCCCCGAATAAATCCAACGAATAACTAATAATCCTGTTATAGAGAAAAAAGTAGTTATCATACCTCTTTCCGATGAATTGCGTAATCCTACGATTTCGCGGACTAATAAGGTCATCAAATCAATCATAATTACAATGGAAATGATCGAAAAAGAGATATGAGTTAATATATGTTCTAAAGTCACAAATATCATAAAAAGGGGGCTCTCCTTTATAGAATATAGAATTAAAATCGATAATTAAATGCATTATTATAATTATAGGATCCACTGTGTCCCTTTTAGAGGATGCCGCCACTCGGACTCGAACCGAGATGCTCTAGCACTGCTTCCTAAGAGCAGCGTGTCTACCGATTTCACCATGGCGGCTTATTCAAAATATTAATAAATAATAGTAAATTCGTGTTGAATGGTCAAGATTAAAGGATTCAATATAGTTAGTAAACATTAGAATCGATGAAAAAAGACTCATTTAAAGTCATATTTGAGTGTTTACTAAGTATCGCCGTAGGATTCAGCTTTAACAATCAACTTTCGCATATCTAGAATCTAGAAATGAAGTTCTACCAGAACAGGCAGAACTAGATAGTTTTGCTCTCGGCCGAGGGTCGAGCTATAGAACTCAAAATTGTCTTTTTTTTTTAGATGATTTTTTTATCTTATTTTCATGTATTTAAAATTCAAAAAATTGATTTTATCAATAAAAAAACTAGAATTTCATATTTATCACAATTTTATCACTAACCCCGAGGAATTTTTCTAATGATTTAAATACCTTACCTTAGTATCATTAATAAGACTCTTCGTAATTTATGATACTATTTACTAAATATAATTAGGTTTTGGGCTAGACATAAAAAAAACTTTCAATCTCTATCAATTAACTTTTAACAATAGAATATTCTATTGTTAAAAGTTAATTGATAGATAAAAAAATAATAATATATAAAGATTAGAAGTCAGTAAACATAAGAATTATTATTCTATATCCCACGCCGTGGCAGTTAGTTCTAACTAATATTGATATTAAGTTAAGGAATTAAATACACTCAATACATTAGGTAATGCGAATCATTCATCTTAAAAAATTTTAAGTTCTTAATGGTATGTCGATTTAAATTATTCCAAAATTTTATTACTTGTTTGTTGCACAAAAAAGCTTTTGGAATGCCCAGTGGAAACCGATTTAGCTAAAGAAAGAGCTTTTACTGCCGTTAAATATCCCTTCTTTTTCCAACTATTTCTACGAATACGTTTTTTTGACATAGAAGTACGTTTTTTTGGAACCGCCATTCAAAAACAAAATACAAATTTTTATCATTGTATGTGAAAGACATATATTTAGATCGTTTTTTTAGTCATTATCCATAATACTTATTCCGTGGATAATAAATCATTTTTCAAAACATAAACATATAATATAAATAAAAATAGACAAATAAAGAAATAAAAATATTAAATATAAATAAATCTATTAAAAATATTAAATATAAAGAAATCTATTATTAAAGAAATTAAATATTAAATATATTTAATATATATAAATATATAATAAAAAATATATAATAAAATATATACAAATATATATACAAATACATATAAAATTAAAATTTGTTTTTTTTATGGAACATACATATCAATATGCATGGATAATACCCTTTCTTCCGCTTCCAGTTACTATGTCAATAGGATTTGGACTTCTGCTTATTCCTACAGCAACAAAAAATATTCGTCGTATGTGGGCTTTTACTAGTGTTTTACTTTTAAGTATAACTATGGGGTTTTCCGCCAGTCTGTCTATTCAGCAAATAAATGGAAGTTTTATCTATCAATATCTAGGGTCTTGGACCATAAATAATGATTTTTCCTTAGAGTTCGGACACTTGATCGATCCACTTACTTCTATTATGTCAATACTAATTACTACTGTTGGAATCATTGTTCTTATTTATAGTGACAATTATATGTCTCACGATCAAGGATATTTGAGATTTTTTGCTTATATGAGTTTTTCTAATACTTCCATGTTGGGATTAGTTACTAGTTCTAATTTGATACAAATTTATATTTTTTGGGAACTGGTGGGAATGTCTTCATATTTATTAATAGGTTTTTGGTTTACACGACCGATTGCAGCAAGTGCTTGCCAAAAAGCTTTTGTAACTAATCGTGTAGGAGATTTTGGTTTATTATTAGGAATCTTAGGTTTTTATTGGATAACAGGCAGTTTCGAATTTCGGGATTTGTTCGAAATAGTTAATAACTTGATCCATAAGAATGGGGCCAATTCTGTCTTTGCTACTCTCTGTGCCTTTTTATTATTCGTCGGCGCAATTGCCAAATCCGCACAATTCCCTCTTCACGTATGGTTACCTGATGCTATGGAGGGGCCTACCCCTATTTCGGCTCTTATACACGCTGCTACCATGGTAGCAGCGGGAATTTTTCTTGTAGCTCGGCTTTTTCCTCTTTTCAGAGTTATACCTTACATAATGAATTTCGTTTCTTTAATAGGCGTAATAACAGTACTATTAGGAGCTACTTTGGCTCTTGCTCAAAGAGACATTAAAAGAAGTTTAGCCTATTCGACAATGTCTCAATTGGGTTATATTATGTTAGCTTTAGGTATAGGTTCTTATCGAGCTGCCTTATTCCATTTAATAACTCATGCCTATTCTAAAGCTTTATTGTTTTTGGGGTCCGGATCTATTATTCATTCAATGGAACCCATTGTTGGATATGCACCAGATAAAAGTCAAAATATGGTTCTTATGGGTGGTTTAAGAAGATATCTTCCAATTACAAGAACTACTTTCTTATTAGGTACACTTTCTCTTTGTGGTATTCCGCCTCTTGCTTGTTTTTGGTCCAAAGATGAAATTCTTAACGATAGTTGGTTGTATTCACCAATTTTCGCAATAATAGCTTGTTTCACAGCGGGATT